TTGTTTAGAATCTATTTGATTCTTTTTTTTTTTTATTTATTTATTAAATATTTAAATTTATTTATTATATTTATTAAATATTTTTATTAAATATTTAATATTTAAACTTTTTTATTTATTTATTAAATATTTTAATTTAAATATTTTAATTAAATATAAATATTAAATTAAATTATTAATTATTAAATTTGGATTTTTTAAACGTAAATTCAAACTTTCAAACTCAAACTAAAGTAACTAAAGTAAATGAAGCGAAGTTTGCTGAAGTAGCCTACTTGTGTACAAAAAATAAAAAGAAGTATGAGACGAATTGAATAAATATCCAAACGCTTCCTATTTTCTATTATAGAAAAGGGATTCCTTTCCTGACATAGTTGTAAGTTCTTATAATGTTTAATGTTAATTTACGAAATTTAAAAATATTTAATATTCTTTGATTTCAAAAAGACATTCTCAATTATGTAAAAATTTGAATAAATAGGAAAAAGCCGGCTATCGGAATCGAACCGATGACCATCGCATTACAAATGCGATGCTCTAACCTCTGAGCTAAGCGGGCTCACATAACATCAATTTTATGTGCATAGTAATTCAATAAAATATTGGAATCTTAATCTTAGGTATTCACTATTATGTCTTATCTATTCAGACTCGATATGAATAGAAAACAATAGAATATACAATTTCAAATAAATATTGAATATTAATATTATAGAACATAACAATTAATATAGCGATATAGAATTTGTATTTTTTATCACAAATCACTAATAGAATTTACAATTCGAATATTATTAAATTCGATATTTTTTTTAGCAAATTCTATATCTTGGTAGACTCGATAATCAATATTTTGATTCTAGTTAGTTAGTTAGATAGTTAAATTATTTAAATTTGTCATTTTTTAATTTTAATTCAAATGACATTTGAAATTCTTTTATTACACTTCTATATTTTCTATATTATTTGATTCCATATCATTAGGAATGATTAGTTCGAACTGATGAGACATTCCGCCACGTTCATTCGATTCATAAAATTCATAAAGTAGTAAAGTAGTAAAGGCGGAAATTAAGACAAAAAAAAAGACCGTTCGAGTATTCAAAATTGCATGAGAAGGGCGACAGGTATATCCTATATATAGGATATCTATTAATCTATATTGAATTACGAATCCAGAAATGATAGAATCCAATTTGATTGGACCAAATAGGGTCTCCTATAGAAGATAGGAGAAGACAGGTAAGAAATAAAAGAGGAAAAATGCTTCTTCGAAATAAGAATAGGTATCTAATGAATTCAAAGTTTCCAGTATAAATGAAAGAAAAAGGGAACGACATCATAATGCAATGAAATCCTAATCTTAACACAATGCAATGAAATCCTAATCTTAACACAAAAGGAAGGGGATATGGCGAAATGGGTAGACGCTACGGACTTAATTGGATTGAGCCTTGGTAAGGAAACCTACTAAGTGATGACTTTCAAATTCAGAGAAACCCCGGAATTAAGAAAAAGGGCAATCCTGAGCCAAATCCTATTTTCCACAAACAAAGGTTCAGAAAACGAAAACAAGGATAGGTGCAGAGACTCGACGGAAGCTGTTCTAACAAATGGAGTTGGGCGCGTTGGTAGTTGGTAGAGAACTCTTTCCATCGAAAATTCAGAAAGGAGGAAAGATATACATACGTATTGAATACTATATCAAATGATTAATGCCGACCCCAATGAGTCTATATTTTTTCTATAAAAAACGGAAGAATTGGCGTGATTCGATTCTTTCTTCAATGTGGAATCGAATATTCATTGATCACTCCATAGTCTGTAGATCCTCTTTTCAAGAACCGGATTAATCGGACGAGAATAAAGATAGAGTCCCGTTCTACATGTCAATGCTGGCAACAATGAAATTTTTAGTAAGAGGAAAATCCGTCGACTTAAAAAATCGTGAGGGTTCAAGTCCCTCTATCCCCAAAAAGCCTATTTGCCCCCCCAACTATTTATCCATTCTATCCCTCCTTTCCTTGCGTGAGTGTCCTTATACACTCGCCCTATTCTTTTTGTTTTGAAATAGATCCGGGCGGAAATGTCTTATTATATCTTATATCTAAGATATACATCTTTGAGCAAGAAATCCCCATTTGAATGATTTACAATCGATATCATTACTCATACTGAAACTTAAAAAGTCGTCTTTTTTAAGATCCAAGAAATTACAGTACCTAGATAAAACTTTTAAATCTGCTTTCGCCCTTTTGCTTTTAATTGACATAGACCCCCGCCCTCTAATAAAATGAGGATGCTACATTCGGACTTAGCCGGGATAGCTCAGCTGGTAGAGCAGAGGACTGAAAATCCTCGTGTCGCCAGTTCAAATCTGGTTCCCGGTACATGATTAATTTGAATGAGTCTCTCTTGAATAAATTAATTGATATGAATCGACATCCCTATTCAGTTTTAATTTGGATCATAACACATATTTTTTTCCATCTCGCCGAGA